TTAAATGAAATTTATCGTGGATCCATCCCATTTTTTATACCAAAAGAACAAGAAGTTATGAGTTTCAAACTTGAATTTTGCTTACTAATTTACTCAGTTTTATCTTTTCTCCCGCCTTTATTAAAGTAGAGGTATTTCCACCATCAGTAGAGTTTTATAAAAAGGTAACTATCTCGGTTTAATATATAACGATATTTATTATAGAATCCGTGAAAAAGACTTTCCTTTATAAGAAAGGCTTACTATCTTTGGGATCTGATGCTACACCGCTGCTCAATACCTTAGGGGATCCACTCTATTACATAAGTGGATTCCTAACTTTTATTTCATATCATGACATAGACATAAATAAGCAGGTTTTTTATTATATTGTCCCAAAACCTCGCGAATTGATCTTTACGGCGCTTCCTTTATCAATTAGATCCTTTATCCATCGAATAAAAGTATCTAGGCATACCTATTTCTTCTTAAAATTTTAAGAAATTTATTTGGTTGCTACAGCTGATAAAAATCGTTGTTGTGGACGATACATATGTAGAAAGCCTATATTTGGTTTTTCTAGTATTTTTAAAATAATTTGTTCTTTTTCCTTTTTTATTTCTATAGTGGAGATAGTCGCACGTAATGACAGATCACGGCCATATTATTAAAGGCTTGTGGTAAGAATGGGTTTCGCTCTAGTGCACGAAAATAATATTCCAAAGCTTTTGTATGTTCTCCGTTTCTTGTGTGGATAAGGCCTATGTTATAAAGTATATAACTTCGGTCATAGGGATCAATTTCTAGTCGCATAGCTTCATAATAATTCTGTAAAGCTTCCGCATAATTTCCTTCGGATTGAGCCGACATCCGTTACGGTCGTCATTCGATTCAAAAGATCTCCGTTTCAGAACCGTACATGAGATTTTCATCTCATACGGCTCCTCCTTTATGTACATAATGATACTAATACATGGAATAAAAAAATATTTAAATATTCTCATTATAAACTAAGTGGGGCTGGTGTTTTTACAAGAAATCTCTAACCAACCTTTTTGTAAAAGATTTTTCCTCAACATCAAGTCTGTTGATACTAGATAAAAAAGGGGTGACTCCTGCAATTTTTTTGTCTAAATGCCGCGTAATTTTCAGGAATTAGTCACTTCAACAGTTTTCTATGGTTATACGGGTATCCAAACACGAACGAGATGGGTGTTTGTTGTCCCAACCATTCTTGCGAGTCCTGATCCTCATAAGGAAAAAGTCTAATTTATAACAAAGTTTTCCAGTTGTTGATTCCGAAGAGTAGTGCCTTTTCCTCTATGCCTCCTATTAGTACTAGTGGAGCAGGTTTGACCTAACACAAGCATAGGTGTAACCTTTCGCTCAATACTTATAATCAACAATTGAAGCATTTGAGGTTGCATTAATCGGGGATACACGACAGAAGGGCTTGATTTATTTACAAACTTCACCTTCAACAAGCATAGATTTATTTCAAATAATTTTTATTCCTTATATTCCGAATAAGTATCATGCTACTTTCTCCTAAGAACATTAAAAAATATAAATAAATTCAATTATAAAAATTAAAGATAAAGTAGAAAATAACTAAAAAAAAAAAAGAATCAAATCGCACCATCTCTGTAATAAGCGAATGCCTCCTTCTCTCCCGAAGTTGTCGGAATTATTCGTAATAAGATATTGGCTACAATAGAGAAGGTCTTATCAATAAAATTTCCAGTTATTCCAGATCTAGACATAGGCAGAAATTCATGCTATAATTTATTTTAATTCCCTTCGTGGGAAAATAATCCCATAATTAAAGGAATTTTCCAATACAAAATAACATAAAACCAGACTCATTAAAATTAAACTTCTGCTCAAATTCTTTTTTGCAGGAATCCATAAAAACTAATAAATATTGACTAAGAAATATTGAGAACGGTTAGATTTCATTCTAATTAATATATAGTTGTATTAAAAAGATTGGAAAATCTTTAGATTGCATCAAAGTTGAAGAATTACCGAATTTATTTGAAGCTGTAGGAAAATTCAATAAGTTTTTAGTAAATTATGATCCAAAGAGGAAAAAGAGTTGAATAATTGCTCTATCATGGATGAAAATAAAATAGAATAAAGGTCTAAACTAAAAAAAACGAGGATCTAAAAAGCGCCATTAAAAATAAAAAATAGTATAAAAAAAGGAGCAATCGGTGAAGTGGGCCCAACTAATTTATTTAGTCCGGTAGAAGAATTCTAAAAAATAAAATAAGGAGTCCCATCTTCGTAAACATGACATGAATAAATGCTTTTTTTTACAATTTGTCCCACAAAATTATCTAATTTACCTAGCCTAGACTAAAGTTTTAAAAAGTTTTTTCCTTTTTTTTTTTTTAGTTAAATTAAAATAGAGTGTATGCTTTTATCCAAAAACCAAAACTTTTTTTTTCGATTTATTAGCAACTTTATCATTATGTAGGAGAGATGGCCGAGTGGTTCAAGGCGTAGCATTGGAAATGCTATGTAGGCTTTTGTTTACCGAGGGTTCGAATCCCTCTCTTTCCGTACCCGTCACCTAATTCAATAACGTTAGTTAATATTATTAAACGCAATATCTCAAATAAAATACACGATTAATTATTGCAACAGTTAGGGCTTTCTTGGATATATTTTCGCTATTCCTAATCCCAATTGCTATAATATTTAAAATACTAGAAAGAATGGACAAGGAATTAAAACCTCCCTATCAATCTATGATACGAGACATGAACAGGAAAAAATCCTCGGAAAAACCCCTTACTCTTTATATGGGTGTAAAGGGAGGGTAAAATTGTCCAAATTCCTCTTATTTTAGTTAGATTTAAGTCTGACGAGAATAATATTCTACAACTAGCAATTCATTTATTTTCAAACCGACCCATTTACTATCTAGTATTTCATTGACCGATCCTTTATATTGGAATGGATAAAGGGTCAAATGTTTTGGCAATTCCTCACGGGAGGATGAATCAATATACTTTTGAACCAGAGACTTAGATTTTTGTTTATCTCTCACGATAATAATATCGCGGGGTTTGCAGCGATAACTTGGTATATCTACTATACCACCATTAACTAAAATATGTCTATGGTTAACCAATTGGCGGGCTTGAGGAATAGTCGAAGTTAGACCTAATCGAAAAAGGATGTTATCCAACCGCATTTCAAGCAATTGTAGTAAAACTTGACCTGTTGACCCTTTTGCTTTTCCGGCGATATGAACGTATTTAAGTAATTGTTGTTCTGTAAGACCATAATGAAAGCGTAATTTTTGTTTTTCTTCTAAACGAATACGATATTGAGATTTTTTACCGGGGCGTAATTGGTTTCTAAAATCGTTTCCTGTTCTAGGCTTTTTAGTTGTTAGTCCCGGTAAAGCACCCAGACGACGTATTTTTTTGAAACGTGGTCCTCTGTAACGCGACATAAAGACTCCTTATGAAGTTGCATAAACCGAAATGAAATATGAAATTAAACTAAAGGATAAATAGAAAAAAAAAAAATACAACATAAAATGTAAATTCAATAAAAAATTGATAAAAATTTATTGAAATATTATACTAGAAAGAATAATTAGATGAATTCTCTTAATATCCTGGCCTTAATAGATTATATATCTAATTTATCGTATTTAGATTAAATAATCTAAAACGAGTAAATACTAAAAACTCTTAAAACATATATTTTTTTTTCATATGAATAGAAATTATTCTAATAAGAATATAAACATCAAAAAAAGTAAGGGCTCTTTTCTTGATTGATTTAGTGGACATAGAAAAAACTCCTTCAATTTTTTTTATTCTAATTTCTTAGGAGATACTATTTTTATTCTAATTTCTTAGTAGATACTACAAGGGTGCCATTTGGGAAAAGTATAAGAAGCCTTTTCTATTTCTTTGATTTCACATTTTCAACTATGAAAAAAATCAAACAGATGGAGAAAAGCCCGCTATCGGAGTCGAACCGATGACCATCGCATTACAAATGCGATGCTCTAACCTCTGAGCTAAGTGGGCTCGCATAATATAAATTGTATACACACAGGAATTTAGTAAACTACAGGAATTTTCGCTATTAACTCGTCACATAAGAATTAATATATAATTTGATTCTTTTCTTTTATCAAATATATGATTATCCATATCTTAATTAGATAGTAAGATTTTTTTAATGGTTTTTCCTATACTATATTTATATTTAGTAATCCAATTTTATTTAAAAAAACCATTAATTTGGTTCAATTTTTATTACATAATTGAAACAAACAACTTTAAATAAATTAGCGGAGTCTATTTAAAATTTTAAATATATAGAAATATAAAATCGAAAAATTAAACGAATTTATTTAAATTCGTTCAGTTTAAATTGTTTTTTTATTAAAAAGGGAATTATTAGTTATAGCCATTAGATTTGTTAGAGATATTAAATTATTCAATATATAGAATAATGAAAATTCCTTTTAGTTATTTTTCGTTCGATAAGGACTAACACAAAAACAAAAGAATCGATCGTTAAAGTATTCAAAATTGAACGCTAAAAATAATAAGGTAAAAAATAAAAAATATATATACCTAGAATAATACTATTAATCCTATATATACTATATATATAGTATAATATACTATATATATGTTATGTATGAATCAATATTATATATTGATTGTATATTGAATCATAATATAACTGAAATAAAAATGTTAGGATAATGATATCCTACTTACTTTGTAAGTAGGGGGATATGGCGAAATTGGTAGACGCTACGGACTTAATTGGATTGAGCCTTGGTATGGAAACCTACCAAGTGATAACTTTCAAATTCAGAGAAACCCTGGAATTAAAAATGGGCAATCCTGAACCAAATCTGGTTTTATAAAAACAAGCGCTAAAAAAAAAGGATAGGTGCAGAGACTCAACGGAAGCTGTTCTAACAAACGGAGTTGGATGCGTTGCGTTAGTAAAGGAATCCTTCTATCAAAGCT